TTACTTTAATTAATAGCCTAGGAGCGGTCTAAAACTGCCAATCAATGAAATAATATGATGACTCCATCGCATATTTGTCGTAAGGTAAGAAAGGCATGAAATGAATTGAGAAAAAAAAAAAGTCGTACCAAAAAGAGTGGTATTGGGATCATTTGTCCTATATGCGCAAATTGAAATCGGGCGGATCTTTACCCGGAGTAGAACATAAACCTAAAATAATTGAGGGGCCCATTCAGGAACAAGAAAATTACATCGTAATTTGGATTGGATTTCGATGCAACAATACATCAATGAGAGGTTAATTCGATAAGATAAGTTTAGTGTATTCTTTTATTTTTTACAGAGAGTCGAATAAAAAATAATCTTTCTTAAAAATATAGAGGAAAAGCCTCTTCATTAGGAGGTAGAAAAGTCCTACTATAAAAAAAATAAGGCGGGCTAGAATCAACACATTGATTCTTTTTTTTAGCAATTTTTTTTGAACCGTATGCATCCAAAGGTGCGTGTACGGTTCCTAAGGGATACAATTTTGTCCTAATCAACCGACTTCATCGAGAAAGATTACTTTTTTTAGGCCAAGGGGTTGATAGTGAGATCTCAAACCAACTTATTGGTCTCATGGTATATCTCAGTATAGAAGATGAGACCCGGGATCTTTATTTGTTTATAAACTCTCCCGGCGGGTGGGTAATACCCGGAGTTGCTATTTATGATACTATGCAATTTGTGCCACCAGATGTACATACAATATGCATGGGATTAGCCGCTTCAATGGGATCTTTCATCCTAGTCGGAGGAGAAATTACCAAACGTATAGCATTCCCTCACGCTTGGCGCCAATGAGTTTTTTTTTGATAGAAAAAAGAAGACTATGCCTTCACGATATGTAATATGAATAAGAATATTTAAGTAATAATAGCATGGCACTTCGAGTTCGATATGAACAAACCATTATTGTTTTTTCATAACATGAGATCATGTATCGGGCGAGTAATTTGAGACAAAAGATATTTATGATTTGATCTTATTTATCCGGGGTTCATTTCAGCGTCACAAACTTTTTTGTTTTCACACCCGAAGTCTCTTTTCAATATTTATATTATGAAAGAGTACTAAAAATGAAAACAAAAAAACAAGATCTTTTTTTACTTATTTGATCAGATCAAAAAGAAACTTTGGGATTGCTGAATCACATACGAGATAAATAATAAATATAGAAAGCAACGGAACCATCATAGTATTTTTAAACTCCCCCAACAAAAAGAAGGATGGTAAATGGATAACTTAACAATTTGGGTCTGATGGATCCTATTTCTCTTTTTGCTCGACGGAAAGGAAAAGTAAATTCCATTGTAGAGCCGTATGCACTGCAAAAATGCCTGTACGGTTGTTCAATCATATATATATATTCTATATTCTTATTTTCTTCTTTTTATTTATTTTTTATTTATTTTATTCTTTATCTCTTTCCTTCGTCTGATCCTACGAGATCGAGGAACCATTCATTATGTTATATCATCAGGGTAATGATCCACCAACCTGCTAGTTCTTTTTATGAGGCACAAACAGGAGAATTTGTCCTAGAAGCTGAAGAACTGCTAAAACTCCGCGAAACCCTCACAAGGGTTTATGTACAAAGAACGGGCAACCCCTTGTGGGTTGTATCCGAAGACATGGAAAGGGATGTTTTTATGTCAGCAACAGAAGCCCAAGCTCATGGAATTGTTGATCTTGTAGCAGTCGAAAATGCCGGGGATTTCGCGTAAATTCACAATTTCATTTTGAACCATCATTCAGATGAATCTAATTTAATATTTTTGCTTGCCGGGGTATCTATCAAAATATATATACATTACAATAAATAATATGGTTAGGATTGATCTAAACCAGCCCATTTTTATATACGATTTAGCATGCCATGCCAACTATTAAACAACTTATTAGAAACACAAGACAGCCAATAAAAAATGTAACAAAATCCCCCGCTCTTCGGGGATGTCCTCAGCGTCGAGGAACATGTACGAGGGTGTATGTGCGACTCGTTCAGATCATGAGCTGGAACAAAATAAAGGAAAAATTTTTCCAGTATCAATGACCAATACCAATGAAGAGAAGCGGATGGAAGAATTCCATTCAATATATGAATCCTCCATTGTGTATGAAATTTATGGTTTCTATTGGTGCAAATCCAATCACCTCAATTGGAGATGAAAAGCAATTCCCCATTGGTAGCAAATGGTTATCCATTAAGCGGGGGAAAGAGTATTTAAGAAGCAAAAGAATTATGCTCTCACTCTTGCAAGAACGGATTAACAGGGTCAGCTACCTAGCCAACCTTTATAATTAAATACCGTTACTGTATGGGTAGATCTTATTGTGAAAAGACCTATTACTGGAGAATTCATGGGTAGAGTCAAAGAGTGTGAACTGTACAAGTTACTAATAACATTGATTAAATGAGGGGAGGGGCTCCGGTGTATAAAAAGGACCTCACCGTTTAAGAAGCAACTATAGAAACGATGGAACCCACTATTTATTGATACTTTATACTATACTCAACTCAAATTCAACTGAATTTATTAATTTACAATTTTGTTTTGTTGATACCTAGTATCAATACAATTTCTTATTTCGAGGTTAAATGCCTATAAAAATCGTGGTTGGGAAGGTCATAGTAGCAAAAGCCATTGGAATTTTTTTTATACATCGGAAGAATCCGTTTTGTTATTAATAGACCAGGAAAGGGTAAAATAATGACTAAAAGAAAATAAATCAATTAGTTATTCATCAAAGTTTAATTTGATTAAATGACCAGAATTAGACGAGGGTATATAGCTCGGAGACGTAGAACAAAAATTCGTTTATTTGCATCAACCTTTCGAGGGAGTCATTCAAGACTTACTCGAACTACTATTCAACAGAAAATGAGAGCCTTGGTTTCTGCTCATCGGGATAGGGGCAGGCAAAAGAGAAATTTTCGTCGTTTGTGGATCACTCGGATAAATGCAGCAATTCGGGAGAGTGTGGTATCCTATAGTTATAGTAGATCAATACATGATCTGTACAAGAGTCAGTTGCTTCTTAATCGTAAAATACTTGCACAAATAGCCATATCAAATACGAATTGTCTTTACATGATTTCCAATAATATAATTAAGGAGATTGGAAGGAATACAAATACACCGTAATTCTAATTCTTTAAACGGGGGCCCCCGGAGAATGAGCTCCGGGAAGGTAGAGTAGAAATTAATGTTATAAAAGAAATATAAAATGAATGAACACATTTCAATTGCAATTGCTGAATAGGCCCATCTATTTATTTCTAGTTCTAGGACCCGTAGTTCTGGGAGTTGACTCAGTTCTCTCAAATTGTTTCTCATTATTAAGAAAAGGTAACAAAGATAAAATACGAGCTTGTTTTATAGCAATAGTAATTAATCGTTGTTGTTTCAAAGTCAATCTATTCACTCGTCTAGATAATATTTTTCCTTGTTCACTAATAAATCGACTAATTAAACTCATGTTTCTATAATCAATTCGATCCCCCGACCCAATTGGGGGCAAACGCCTACGAAAAGATCGCTTGGATTTAAGAAAAAGTCGCTTGGATTTATCCATGTTTTCCTCCTTATCTTTAATTTAATAAAATCCTATTTTGAAATTCTAATTGAATTGGGGATCCCGACCGAAATAGGATTTGGTTGTTTTTATTTTTATAGTTATTTTATATATTATGTATATATATAAATTATAATGGAATTCATTTATTCCTGTTCCTTGAAGGGGTTATATACGCATTAGATTTTATCTATTTCTTTATCTCCCCATGAATCATATGCTTGTAACAATAGGGGCAAAATTTTCTCAATTCCAATCGGCTAGGCGTATTGTGCCGATTCTTTTGAGTAATATATCTGGAAATGCCCCGTGATTTCTTATCAATATCGTTTCGGATACAACTGTTACATTCCAAAATAACCTTTACTCTGACATCTTTACCCTTGGCCATGAACCTCCTTTTTTTATTTTGGATTCACTCAACTCTTCCATTTTCGATCCGAAACGAAGAAGAAAAAAAAAATAAGTTGCTGACTCGAAATCCAATTCTTAAATATTTAATTGCAATCAATAGAGAAATAATAATAAGTAATACAAGAATTTCTAACTATCAACTAATATCAGTATTTAATTTAAGTATCTTGTATGCTTTTGTTGTCCTCGACCCTTTTTTCTTTCCATTTATGTTCTCGCTCTATTAATTCGGCCTGAAACCAAGTTTTGTTGCGGGTGAATCTTTGTTGATTCTTTCTCTTTTCTTCTTGTTTTTTATCCTAAAAAACTGACAGAAAGAACAAAACAATGAAAAGGGGGAGTGGCTTATAATTTATTGTATCTCTAATCTTCTTCATCCCTAACTAGAATGAAAAAAAAGGGAATGTCAACGCATCTGGGAATAAACGATTGATCTCTATTAATAGACCTGCTAAAGACCCGAACCATAGAGTGCTTAACACAGGTGCCACGGAGAGATATGTTTTTATATCTCGCATTGAGAATCCTCCTTTTTGATTGTAATACATATATGATCAGATACATATGTTGTTAAGGATCACTTGTATTTGCATGTGTAATCCCTAACTAAAATAGATATATATAGAAGACTGGTTGATGATATTTTCCTTTCTTTACAACAGAAAAAGACGTCCACTTACTTTCTTTTCTGAACATTACCGATATAAATATATTTATATATTTATTGGGTTGGTTTTAAGTTAATAATATAATTATATATAATTATATTAATCTTCTTGTAGTATATTGTATTATATGTATATGTATAAATATATATGAGAATATACTATATGAGATGAAAAATAAGAACTGGCAGGATAAATTGTATATCAATGGAGTAAATAATGATGTGGAAAACAAGACAGGGATCCTCTACAATGACACTGTAGGCCAATTGAAAGGGATGTAGCGCAGCTTGGTAGCGCGTT